AAAAAAAAAATATATAAAATATATGAAATATAGAATACTCCTAAAGATTTATATTATTTATATATATAATATTTCATAGTTTAGATAATATAGATCCATATAGAAACTATAGGGTACTGGTATTAAAGAAAGGTAAAGGTCTATATAGTTAGTAAGAAGTCCCGAATTTATTCTGCGAAGATTTAACGACTCTCATTTTTCTTCAAGTCAAAACGATGAATTGAATAAAAATGCAAAATTATTAGCAATGCAATTGCTAACTACATAATATCCATTTATACTGGATCGGGGACCCTTTGAAAAACGGGAAGAGAGGCCTTTTCAATACTCTTTTCTTTTAAAGAAAATCTTTCAAAACAAAAAGACATTGTAAAAAATAAACCAAATTGACAAAAGCCGGCTATCGGAATCGAACCGATGACCATCGCATTACAAATGCGATGCTCTAACCTCTGAGCTAAGCGGGCTAAAATAAGAACAATTATTATATGTATAGGAACTCAAGTAAACAAAGGCTTCTAGAATTGCAAAGAAATATTCCAATAGCTCTTTGTCAATTTTCAATTTATTATTCTATTCTTATACTAGAACTTGATGCTAGAAATGGATAGTCTCCTTAATTCGACTTCAGTTATACTTCACTTCATATTACTTTTATCATATTACCTTCTCTTTTAATTTTTAAATAGTAATCTCTTATCTATCTTATATAGTATACATGGTACTTCAATTGAACTTTCGTTTCAATTTATTTAATTTCTATTTACATAGAATACTACTTATCTTTTTATCTTTGAATTTGTAAAACTTTTTGATTCTAAAAAAAAACAAAGAAGCGATCCTTCGAGTATTCAAAGTTCCCCCGAAAAAAGGGAAACAAGGGCATATCTAATACGTGGTGTATATACATACATATTGTATTGAGGATATCGAAATGATAGAATTATTTCTGATTGCACAAAAAATTGAAATAGGGGCCCTCTTTAAAGTTGAAAGATATTCAAGAGGAGAGGAGAGGATAGACAAAAAAAAATAGAATAGAATTGCAATAATGAGATATAAAGAAAGGGGATATGGCGAAATTGGTAGACGCTACGGACTTAATTGGATTGAGCCTTGGTATGGAAACTTACTAAGTGAATAACTTTCAAATTCAGAGAAACCCTGGAATTAAAAAAGGGCAATCCTGAGCCAAATCCTATTTTCCAAAAACAAAGAAAGGTTCAGAAACCAAGAATAAAACTAAAACAAGGGGATAGGTGCAGAGACTCAATGGAAGATGTTCTAACATCTAACAAATGGGGTTGGGTTGACCGCCTTTCTTAGGAAAAGCATCCTTCCGTCCCAACTCCCGATCCGATAGGATAAAAAGGTATATACATACGTATATATAGTGTATATGCTGAAATTGATTGAAATACTATTTCAAATAATTAATGATGACCTGATTCTGTATTTTTATTTTGTTATATTTGATTCTTGTTCTATTTAATAACAACTAATAAAAAGTTCTATAACAAATAAGATAATTTTAATAACAACTAATAAAAAGTTCTATAACAAATAAGATAATTGAACAAATAAGATATAAGATAATTGAACAAATAAGATAATTGTTGTTAATGTATTCCAAGTTGAAAAAAAAAAAAGAATAATCGAATATTTAGATTAATTAATCAAATTATTGACTCCCTGGTACGATACATCTTTTCTTTTAAGAAACTATCGGACGAGAATAAAGATAGAGTCCCGTTCTACGTGTTAATATCGACAACAATGAAATTTAGAGTAAGAGGAAAATCCGTCGACTTTAGAAATCGTGAGGGTTCAAGTCCCTCTATCCCCAAAAAAGCCTCTTTGACTCCGATTCCCTTCTTATTATTCTTCCGATTCTCTCTTTTCATTAACGTTTCAAAATTTGTTTTCTTTCTCATACCTTCTACTCTTTCACAAACGGATCTGAACAAAATGTTTTTTTTTATCACATATAGTATCTTATGATACACGTACAAATTAACATCTTTGAGAACAGAATACCCTTTTTTAATCTTTTAATCTTTGTTAATCATTAAAAATCCATACTATTTACTCGTATCGAAACTTATTTCTAAAGTCTTGGTTGTGAAGATTCACAAACACAAAAAGGCAGAGCCGGAATAAAACTTTGTAATCTTTTTGTTAGTCTTTTTAATTAACATAGACCGAAGTCTTCGAGTAAAAATAAGGATGATGCGGTGAGAAGGGTCGGGATAGCTCAGCTGGTAGAGCAGAGGACTGAAAATCCTCGTGTCACCAGTTCAAATCTGGTTCCTGGCACATAATTCATAGATAGTGAATATCTATTCTACGGGTTGAAAATATAGGTTGATACAGATATTCATTATCCAGTATGGATCGCTTATCCAGCTAGATGTCTGGAGGTGTATGCTTTATTCATATCTGTGGTACAAAATTCATGATGTGTAACTCTTTTTGTTTTGTTCATTCTATTCACCCGAAT